AAAAAAAGAAACTAGTTCGGCCAAGCCTCTTACACCCCTAATAAAGGATGTTGTATAAAAAGCATCTATATAACCACGGTTAGAGGACCAATTATATAGAATATTTATAATTTTGTCCCAAAGAATTCTCTTTGGGCCTCTTTTATTAAATGCATTAATTAAGTCAAAATTTATTAATGATGAATAAATAGGTTTATATAAAAAAAAGGCTATAAATATTCCCCAATAAGCTATACTAACCGAAAAAGTTGCATTTATCACAAATTCATACCAATCTACAGAATTCTTAGAATTTGAATGTAAAAGATTTATAGATGGAGTTAACCATTGAGTTAATATATCCAAATCCATTTCTTCCTGATTGAATGGAATTCCTATGAATCCAATGAAGGAAGTAAACAGAATCAATACAATCAGAGGAAATAACATAGTATTGTTCGATTCATGAGGATATGAAGAAATATTTTTATTGTCAAAATCAGTAATTGTAAAAAAAGATCGGATAATTTTTATTAAATTTCCATCAATTTGATATAGGTTTTTTGTTTTCGAAAAAAAAGAAGACCTTTCCTTATTGTTCATTGTTAATAAGGTTAATAAACCAAAATTCTTATTAATATTCATCGTTTTCAATCCTTCTTTACCCCATAGAGATATTGAATAGAAGGAACTACTTTTTTTTCCACTGTAATTTTTTAAATGAATGTTCAAATGTCCTTCAAAAGTAAGTAAATAGATTCGAAACATATAAAATGCAGTTAATCCGGCTGTGAAATAAGCTATTATTGCGAAAATAGGCGAATATAACCAACTATCATTAAGAATTTCATCTTTGGACCAAAAACAAGCAAGAGGCGGAATACCACAAAGAGAAAGTGTACCTATTAAAAAAGCATTTTTTGTAATTGGCACATGTTTTGTTAATCCTCCCATAAGAACCATATTCTGACTTTTATCTGGAGAATATCCAACAATAGCTTCCATTGAATGAATCACGGATCCGGATCCTAAAAACAATAATGCTTTTGAATAAGCATGAGTAATCAAATGAAATAAAGCAGCTCGATAAGAACCTATACCTAGAGCTAACATCATATAACCCAGTTGAGACATTGTAGAATAAGCTAAACTTCTCTTAATGTCTTTTTGAGCAAGAGCTAAAGTAGCTCCTAATAGTACTGTTATTATGCCTATAAAAGAAATCCAATTCATTATGTAAGGTATAACTACGAAAAGAGGAAGAAGTCGAGCGACTAGAAAAATCCCCGCTGCTACCATGGTAGCAGCATGTATCAGAGCTGAAATAGGAGTAGGCCCCTCCATAGCATCAGGTAACCATACATGAAGGGGGAATTGGGCGGATTTCGAAACTGCACCAGTAAATAACAAGAAAGTACATAAAATACAAAATAAAAAATGGATCTCATTAGTATTAATTAAGTTTAAGTTATTGAATATTTCAAACAAATCCCGAAACTCGAAACTGCCTGTTATCCAATAAATACCTAAAATTCCTAATAATAAGCCAAAATCCCCTACACGATTAGTCACAAACGCTTTTTGACAAGCATTTGCAGCAATAGGTCGTGTGAACCAAAACCCTATTAATAGATACGAACACATTCCAACTAATTCCCAAAAAATATAAATTTGTATCAAATTAGAACTAGTAACTAATCCCAACATGGAAGTATTGAAACAACTCATATAAGCAAAAAATCTCAAATATCCTTGATCATGAGACATATAATTATCACTATAAATAAGAACCAGAATTGCAACAGTAGTAATTAACATTGACATAATAGAGGTAAGCGGATCGATCAAGTAGCCGAATTCTAAAGAAAAATCATTATTAATAGTCCAAGACCATACATATTGATAAATAGAATTGCTATTTATTTGATGAATAGATAGCTTCATCGAAAAAATCATAACTAGACTTAACAACAAAATACTAGAAAAAGCCCATATACGCCGAAGATTTTTTGTTGTCGTCGGAAAAAGGAGAAGTCCCACCCCTATTAAGAAAGGAACTGTAAGCGGAATGAAGGGTATGATCCATGCATATTGGTATATATGTTCCATAATAGAATATAAAAATATTATATTTAAATTTGATTTTTTGTTTATGATTCGCCGGTTCTTGCCTCTTTTGAAAGAAGTCAATAAAAAAAAATCAAGTTTTTACATAATTTAAAATAGAATTTTTAAATTTATGATTCTATATTAAATAAAATTAGTAAGAAAAAAATTCTTAATTAATATTATTAAATTGAGCATTCTTGATTTGAATATTCAAATCAAGAAGTTATAATTGGTCAAATAATCAATTTGTTAGTGAAAGTTAATACTTAGTTATTAAGTAAATGCAAAATGTTGAAGTATATTAAGTAGGAATAAAAAAGAATTCTACTTTCATTTAAAATAAAGTTATTTATAATATCTATAATATGGAATATAAAAAAATTAGACTAAAAAATAGTATGAATAATAAGATCTACTAAAAATCTAATAAAAGATCTAATAAAAAAATACGTAATACAAAAACCCAGGAACTCGTTTTTTTAAAAAGTTTATTCAGTAGTTTATTCAGAATTATTAACTAGTTTTACTAAAAATTATTTGATTGTCTTCCATTCTAAACGAAAAACAAAAACATATAAAAATATCCGTTTTCTATTTTCTATAAACTATTTTATAGAAAATAGAAAACGGATATGATATCTCTTACTTTACTTTCTACTTTCCATAACATAGAATAAAAAAAATGACAAAAATGTCTCAAATCATGGATTCTTTAAACAAATTTATTTATGGGATTAAATTATGGGTATCATTTCAATTTGAAAATGGGAAATTCGATCTATTTTTTTTTTTGAAAAAAAAAAAGAATTCAAGTTTTTCAATTAATAAGGGTTCTTAAATTTTTTGATGTGAATAAATATGCACATGTAACTTAAATGCAAGACAGCAAAAATATACAAAATATATAGAAATATAAGTAGAAATTTTAATTAATTCTTAAATTTTTTCATCAATTTCGCACGAATTCTTTTAAATTCAAAATATTCTATGGAATGGAGTAGAATATTTTGTTTCTCCTAATTGAATATTAGAGGTGATTTTCATATATATATTTCATATATTTTTAGTTATATTATGCTTTTCTATTGATAAAAATTTTATCAAGAGGGTATCGTCTAGAATCTAAATACATAGATAATGAATAGGAAACAAAGATTCGTTTGACCAACAGATGTCTTTCACATCCAATTGCAACAATGAGTAATCAATTTTAAATGGCAGTTCCAAAAAAACGTACTTCTATTTCCAAAAAGCGTATTCGTAAAAATATTTGGAAAAAAAAGGGATATTGGGCAGCGTTAAAAGCTCTTTCATTAGCAAAATCTCTTTCTACCGGTAATTCAAAAAGTTTTTTTGTACAAAAAATAAATAATTAAACCTTGGAATAATAGGAATTGGCCTAACTCAAAAAAATGTTATAACAAATTCGAAATAATTTATTTTTTCACTTAGAGTCTAAAATATAAAAACTAAACGATTTAAATATGGAATTAATGCTTTGCATTCACTAATTCATGTTTTTAAATGTATAAAAGTTTAAAATTGGAACTTTATTTTGTCTTATGATATGTAGAATAAGAACTATTATGTCGACCGTAAAATGGTACTTTTTTTTTTAGTCTATTTTGTCATTTTTAAGATGGGGATTTTTTCCCCATCAACGTATTTGGTTTGTCACAACACAATAAAAAAAGTTTTTTCTATCTATAAATTGCATATCTGTAAAAAAGGGCAAATAGGAAATTTTGAGTTTAAAACTTTAACTCGTGAAATCATTATTTCTCGGAATTATTATATACATACCTGCCACTTTCAAATCAATCGAAAAGTTCTTACTTAATTTAATATTTAAGTCTATTTATTTGAATATTATGCACGAAGAATTTTTTATTTTTTCTGTTTTGAAAGTACGTTTCAATAGAGATCAAAACTTTTTTTATATAACATATCCGGTTCAATACTTAATAGGTTTGTTGAAACCTAAGATAACTTATAGACAAAAGAAAAATCCTACCGATTAATTTGGCTTGGATAGAAAACTATCCATTTACATAAAAGAAAAACCTCCGATGCCTCGCTGAAATTGTGATAAAAAAATCCTATTTTTCTATATGGAAAAAATCAATGTATTTGTTATTTGTGAAATCAGCTAAATAATTCATTTTTTATTACCAAAAATAACAAAGAACTCAACTCTATTGAGGTCTAGTTCGGGATGAAATATAGAATATTGTAGTTACAAGAGTTCCATTTCACATTTCAAGAAAACATAAATTACATGAAAGCCCATTGACAAATTAAAGCAGTATAAAAAAATTAACTTAAAATAAGTAGTATATATTATTATGAAAATTGAATGTTTCAATTTTTTTATTCATCAATTTGAACGTTTCGGAAAAAAAAAAAGTATTGCATTGAATTAACTCCTCCAATCTCGACGATTGACTAAAAACGAGCTATTATGATTTTAAAGAAGCCGCTATGGTGAAATTGGTAGACACGCTGCTCTTAGGAAGCAGTGCGAGAGCATCTCGGTTCGAGTCCGAGTGGCGGCATGTCATCGTACAAATTCTCAAAAGGATTCAATAGTTCTATAATGAATAATGAAATGAATTTATGATTTCCATTTCCAAATTAGTAATTTAAGGATTTTTTTTTATGATATTTTCGACCTTAGAGCATATTTTAACTCATATTTCCTTTTCAATGGTTTCCATTGTAATTACACTTCATTTGATAACTTTATTAGTCAATGAGATAGTAGGACTATATAATTCATTTGATAAGGGCATGATAATTACTTTTTTCTGTCTAACAGGATTATTAGTTACTCGTTGGATTTATTGGAAACATTTCCCATTAAGTGATCTATATGAATCATTAATCTTCCTTTCCTGGAGTTTTTACATTATTCATATGATTCTTTATTTTAAAAAACAGAAAAATCATCTAAGTGCAATAACTGCGCCAAGTGCTATTTTTACCCAAGGGTTTGCTACTTCGGGCCTCTTAACGGAAATGCATCAATCCGCAATGTTAGTACCCGCCCTCCAATCTCAGTGGTTAATGATGCATGTAAGTATGATGGTCTTGGGTTATGCAGCTCTTTTATGCGGATCATTATTATCAATAGCACTTTTAATCATTACATTTCAAAAAGATATAATAAGAGTTTTTTATAAAAGAAAAATGACTCATTTATTAATATTAAATGAGTCATTTTTCTTCGGTGAGATTCAATACATGAATGAAAAGGGAAATATTTTACAAAGCGCTTCCCCCCTTTCGGTTCGAAATTATTACAGGTCTCAGTTGCTTGAACAACTGGATCATTGGAGTTATCGTGTTATTAGTCTCGGATTTATCTTTTTAACCATAGGTATTCTTTCAGGAGCAGTATGGGCCAATGAGGCATGGGGATCATATTGGAATTGGGACCCAAAAGAAACTTGGGCATTTATTACTTGGACCATATTTGCAATTTATTTACATATTAGAACAAATACGAATTTGCAGAGTGCCAATTCCGCAATTGTGGCTTTTATAGGCTTTCTTATAATTTGGATATGTTATTTTGGGGTCAATCTATTAGGAATAGGGCTACATAGTTATGGTTCATTTACATTAACACTTAATTAAATTAAAGGGTCTTACGAATCTAAACATAGGACAAGGCATAAGTAAGTTTCTTATAAACAGGTGAGAACCATTTAAATAAAGTTTTAAATGGTTCTCACCAACGTCAAACATGACTGATTCTAATTCCAATTCAGTCTTTCTTCATTTAATGAAATGAAAAGAAACCTATCTATAAAAAAAATTGGATAGAATAGCTTCCACCTTCTCGACTGATAGTGATAGAACGAAATCTGGGTAAATGCCAATACCTATTACTGGTAGCAAGATAGAAGTCGAAACAAATAACTCGCGCGGACCAGAATCAAAAAAATAAGAGTTTGGAATATTAAATAACTTATATCCATAGAACATTTGACGTAACATAGATAATGAAAAAATAGGAGTTAATATCATTCCAATTGCCATTCCAAAAGTAATTAGTATTTTTGGTAGTAAAAGAAATTTTTGGCTGGTAATTATTCCACAAAATACTATTAATTCCGCAATGAAACCACTCATGCCCGGTAACGCAAGGGATGCCAGTGAAAAGCTACTGAAAAGTGTGAATATTTTTGGCATTGGAATAGCTATCCCGCCCATGTCGTCGAGATAAACAAGACGTATTCTATCGTAACTAGTTCCCGCTAAGAAAAAAAGTGCAGCACCAATAAATCCATGAGAGATTATTTGTAAAATGGCTCCATTAAGTCCCGTATCCGTTATAGAACTAATTCCTATAATTATGAAACCCATGTGAGATACAGAGGAATAGGCTATTCTTTTTTTTAAATTACGTTGTCCGAGAGATGTTGAAGCTGCATAGATTATTTGTATTGTGCCTATTATTATCAACCAAGGAGAAAATATAGAATGAGCATGGGGTAATAGTTCCATATTGATCCGAACCAATCCATATGCTCCCATTTTTAATAAGATTCCGGCTAGAAGCATACAAGTACTGTAATGTGCTTCTCCATGGGTATCCGGTAACCATGTATGTAAAGGGATAATCGGTAATTTGACAGCAAAAGCAATAAAAAATCCAATATAAAATATTATTTCTAATGCCATAGGATACGATTGATTAACTAATGTTTCAAAATTTAATGTTGGTTCATTGGAACCATATAAACCAACACCCAGAGCTCCCATTAATAGGAAAATGGAACCCCCCGCAGTATACAAAATAAACTTAGTAGCTGAGTAGAGACGTTTCTTTCCTCCCCACATATATAAAAGTAGATAAACAGGAATTAATTCTAATTCCCACATTAGGAAAAAAAGTAAAAGGTCTCGGGACGAAAATGAGCCTATTTGGCCGCTGTACATTGCTAACATCAGGAAATGGAATAATCGAGGATCTCGAGTAACTGGCCAAGCCGCTAAAGTAGCTAAAGTGGTGATGAATCCCGTCAGTAAAATGGGTCCTATCGAAAGTCCATCTATTCCTAATCTCCAGTGAAAATCAAAAAAGTTGATCCATTTATAATCTTCTGCGAGTTGGATTAATGGATCGTCCGGTTGGAAATGATAACAGAATGCATAGGTTATTAGAAGGAGCTCTAAAATAGAAATACTTATAGTATACAAGCGGATAACTTTATTTCCTCTATGAGGAAGAAAGAAAATTAAAGAACCTGCAAATATGGGCAAAACTACAATTGTAGTTAACCAAGGAAAATAATTCATGGTAAAGACAAGATACACTTGAGCCAAAAAAACCCGTACCCGAAACGAAATATATTTCGTTTCGGGTACGGGTTTTTGCCGGTAAAAAAAAATCCAAATAGAATG